GTCTTTTTGTAGTTGGATCTCCAAGCTTTTGGAATGCTCCAAATTCTACTTGAGTATCCAAATCCGGATCAATACCAGCAAAAACATCTCTGAACAAGGTTCTAGCGCCATGCCAAATATGTCCGAAAAAGAAGAGTAAAGCAAATGTAGCATGCCCAAAAGTGAACCAACCCCTTGGACTGCTCCGAAAAACACCATCAGATTTCAAAGTAGCTCGGTCTAATTCAAAAATTTCACCTAATTGGGCGCGTCTAGCATATTTTTTCACAGTAGCAGGATCGCTATAACTGACTCCATTGAGTTCGCCACCATAGAACTCGACAGTTACACCTACTTGTTCGACACTATACTTTGATTCCGCCCTTCTAAAAGGAACATCGGCTCTCACAATTCCGTCTCCGTCTACCAAAACTACGGGGAATGTTTCAAAAAAAGTGGGCATACGACGTACAAAAAGCTCGTGGCCTTCTTTATCTCTAAAGATGGGGTGTCCTAACCATCCAACAGCTATTCCATCCCCGCTGTCCATTGAGCCTGCTCTGAATAATCCCCCTTTTGCCGGATTATTACCAATGTAATCATAAAAAGCTAATTTTTCGGGAATTTTAGACCAAGCTTCCGAAAAACTAAGATTTTCTGCTAGTCCCGTGCCAACTCTTCGATATATTTCTTGCTGGAAGTATCCCTGATCCCACTGATAACGAGTGGGGCCAAATAATTCGATTGGGGTAGTTGCTGAACCATACCACATAGTTCCAGCAACAACGAAAGCTGCGAAAAAAACAGCAGCGATACTGCTGGAAAGTACAGTTTCAATATTGCCCATACGTAATCCTTTGTATAGACGTTGAGGCGGACGGACACTAAGATGAAATAGACCCGCTAATATGCCCAATGTACCCGCTGCAATATGATGAGAGGCTATTCCTCCCGGAACAAAGGGATCAAAACCTTCCGCGCCCCACGCTGGATTTACAGATTGTACTTTTCCAGTTAGCCCATAAGGATCGGACACCCATATTCCAGGACCATACAAGCCTGTTACATGAAATGCACCAAAGCCAAAGCAAGCCAACCCTGAGAGAAATAAATGAATTCCAAAGATCTTGGGCAAATCCAAAGAAGGTTTTCCCGTACGTTCATCAGAGAATATTTCTAGGTCCCAATATACCCAATGCCAGATAGCTGCCAAGAAGCACAAGCCAGAAAATACAATATGTGCCCCTGCCACACCTTCGTAACTCCAAATACCCGGATTCGTTATAGTTCCTCCTGAAATACTCCACCCACCCCATGAATTGGTTATTCCTAAACGAGTCATGAAGGGTATAACGAACATACCCTGTCTCCACATTGGATCAAGAACCGGGTCAGAAGGATCAAAAACTGCTAATTCGTATAGAGCCATCGAGCCGGCCCAACCAGAAACTAGAGCCGTATGCATTATATGGACAGAAAGCAACCGGCCGGGATCATTCAATACGACAGTATGAACACGATACCAAGGTAAACCCATGGAAATACCCCTTTTTATCAAATATCAAAGAAAAATGACACTATGTAACTTTATCGCATTGGAAAAGACTATCACTATGTATGTTATGTACCTAACCTTTCAGTATATTTTGTATAAGAAAGGGTTAAGATTTATTTCGTTTCGTTGAAAATAATGGAACAATTTTGTTTGTAAGAACAAAGAGAAGCAGATCTATTCTATACCCGATAAGTACCAATACGCAATGGGGCTTAGCCCCCTTTTTGGAGTTTTTGGAGAATGAATGCATAGATACTTGTTTATCATTCAAATGATCGACCTGTTCGTGAAAATGTGTTCTTTATTCATATAGAATAAACAGAAAAAAATGAAGACAATATTGGTACGTTTCCATATTAAAGTGAAGTATAGTACTTAACTTTTTATTTAATTTAATGCCCGTTGGTGTTCCAAAAGTCCCTTTTCGGAGTCCTGGAGAGGAAGATGCAGTTTGGGTTGACGTATAGTGCGGCTTGTCAGATATATTAGGTCATATGGGGTTTACCCGTTCTCTTCACCGATCGAGATATCCTCCGTTTCGCCCAAGAAATCTTGATTGAACCATCAATTATTCGGAGCGTGAAGTGCAATTAGATCGATTTATATTGGGGATCAATACTATAAAGAATTTATGGTTAACTTGGAACGATAAAATAAAGTATCCAGGCTCCGTTCAGAAAATATCAAATTGGTAATATATATGATTACTATATTGTATCATAAACATTCTTTATTTAAATTTATGCTTTCTATATTTTAATATTAGTAGGAATGATCTCAAACTGCCATTCAATGGCATAGAATAAAATATATAATAAATACATGAATACATGTAATAGTTTGAGGGAAAGCATGAAAATTGATTTTGAAAAAAAAAGAAGCGGTACTGAGATAATTTGCCCTATATGTGCAAATATAATTCGGACAGATCTTTACCCGGAGTAGAACACCAACCTAAAAGAATTGAAAGGGCCCATTCAGGAACAAGAAAATCACATCGTGATTTGAATCTCGATGAAATAATACATCAATGAGAGGTTAGTTTAATAAATTCAATAATTTTTTTTTATAAGGAAGAGAAAGGGAACCAAAACTCATGTTTTTTGAAAAAATCAAATAAAGCCCTTCTTTATAAAAATAAAAAACCTGTTACAAAAAAGAAATTAAGACTAGAATTGATACATTGATTGATTTTTTTCGTAATTTAATTTTAGGAACCGTATGCATCCAAAGGTGCACGTACGGTTCCTAAGGGATACTATTTTATTTTGTCCTAATCAACCGACTTTATCGAGAAAGATTACTTTTTTTAGGCCAAGAAGTTGATAGCGAGATCTCAAATCAACTTGTGGGTCTCATGGTATATCTCAGTATAGAAGATAATACTAGGGATTTTTATTTGTTTATAAACTCTCCCGGTGGATGGGTAATACCAGGAATAGCCATTTATGATACTATGCAATTTGTACCACCCGATGTACATACAATATGCATGGGATTAGCTGCTTCAATGGGATCTTTCATTCTGGTTGGAGGAGAAATTACCAAACGTTTAGCATTCCCTCACGCTTGGCGCCAATGAGTTTTTATTGAAAAAAAAAGACTATGCCTTCGCCATATCAAAATATCAAATATAAATAATAGAATTAGGAAAAATTTAAGTAATAATAGCATGGCACTTTGAGTTCGATATGAACAAACCATTATTGTTTTTTTATAACATGAGATTTTATATCGAGATAGTAGTATGAAATAACCTTAACCTTTATTTCCGATTTGATCTTATGTGTCGGGAGGACATTTTAGCGTCACAAATCTTTTTTTGTCATATCAGAAAGACACTTTGGGATTGCCAAATCACGGACGAGATAAATATATAAATATCTAATATAATATAAAGCAACAGAACCATCGTAGTATTTTTTGACTCTTATGAAAAGAAGGATGGTAAATGGATTATTCAACGATCTGACTGGATTGGATAGATTCTATTTCTTCCCTTATTCTATGGCTATGGAATGGAAGTGGGTAATAAATTCCATTACAGAGCCGTATGCAATGCACAAAAAGTGCCTGTACGGTTGTTCAATTCTATTTTTTTTTTTTTTTATTCCTTTAATTTCATAATACGAGATAGAAGAACCATTCATGATGTTATATCAATATCATCAGGGTTATGATTCACCAACCTGCTAGTTCTTTTTATGAGGCACAGGCAGGAGAATTTATCCTGGAAGCGGAAGAACTGCTGAAACTTCGCGAAACCCTCACTAAAGTTTATGTACAAAGAACGGGCAACCCTTTGTGGGTTGTATCTGAAGATATGGAAAGAGATGTTTTTATGTCGGCAACAGAAGCCCAAGCCTATGGCATTGTTGATCTTGTAGCGGTTGAAAATGAAAATACTTCGGATTTCGTGTAAATCCATGATCCCGTTTTATTTTCAACCACCATTTTAATTTTTCATGATTTGATATTGAATCGAAATAATTCATAATCATCAATCATAAATCAGGTTAAGATAGATCTAAACCAACCCATTCTATAATATAATTATATATATCCGACATGCCAACTATTAAACAACTTATTAGAAATACAAGACAGCCAATAAGAAATGTCACGAAATCTCCCGCTCTTCGAGGATGTCCTCAGCGTCGAGGAACATGTACTAGGGTGTATGTGCGACTCGTTCAAATCATGAGCTTGAGCAAATGAGACAGTATCAATGATTATACCCTTATTGTTTCTTGTGTATTGTGTATAGAATTTATGGTTTTCATTGGTGCAAATCCAATCATCTCGATTTGAGATGAGAAGCAATTCTCCATTGGTAGCAAATGGTTATCCATTAAGCGGAGGAAATGGTATTTTAAGGATAGGATAAGAAGCAAAACAAAAGGTTATGCTCACATTCTTGAAAGAACGGACTAACAGGGTCAGCTACCTAGCCAACTTTCATAATTAAATGCCGTCACTGTATGGATAGCTCTTATTGTGAAAAGACCTATTACTGTATAATTGATGGGTAGAGCCAAAGAATGTGAACTATACAAGTTAACAATACCATTTTATTAAATGAGAGACGAGGCTCCGGCGCATAGAGAGGGCCTCACCGTTTAAGAAGTAACCATAGAAACGATGGAACCCACTATTTTTTTTTAGTATTCGGTAAAAATTTTTATTTCCAGGTAAACTAAATGTCTGGGCTGGAAAGAATAAAAAATAATGGTTGGGAAGGTCATAGTAGCAAAAGCCATTGGAATTTATATTTTATATATCGGAATAATTCGTTTTGTTATTAATCGACCGGGGGGACAAATAATGACTGAAAGAAGAGAATTCAATTAGTTATTCATTAAAGTTTAATTTGATTCAATGACCAGAGTTAAACGAGGGTATACAGCTCGGAGACGTCGAACAAAAATTCGTTTATTTGCATCAACCTTTAGAGGGGCTCATTCAAGACTTACGCGAACAATTACTCAACTTAAAATGAGAGCTTTGGTTTCTTCTCATCGAGATAGGGGCATACAAAAGAGAAATTTTCGTCGTTTGTGGATCACTCGGATAAATGCAGTAACTCGCGATATTAAAGTATTCTATAGTTATAGTAGATTAATACACAATCTGTACAAGGGGCAATTGCTTCTTAATCGTAAAATACTTGCACAAATAGCTATATCAAATAAGAATTGTCTTTACATGATTTCAAAAAAAATCATCAACTAAAGGAAATTCTAATTATGAAGTAATATACAGGAATGATTGAACAAGAATTCCCCGGAGAATGAACTCCGGGAAGTATAGAATAAACTAAATTGAGATAAAATTAAGATAAGTAGTAGGAATGAACGAACATGCTTCAATAAAAAAAAAAAAAAAAAAAATTGCTTATCCCCCCTTTTCTGCATTCTGGGCCTTTTCGAGCAAAACATCCAATCCATTTGAGCTTGAATTCCGATTGGAGTTTTGAGGCAATCGAGGAATATGCCTATTTTTTTCTGACTCTAGGACCCACAGTTCTAGGGATCGATTCGGCTCTCTCAAATTGTTTCTCATTATTAAGAAAAGGTAACGAAGATAAAATACGAGCTTGTTTTATAGCAATAGTAATTAATCGTTGTTGTTTCAAGGTCAATCTATTTACTCGTCTAGATAATATTTTTCCTTGTTCACTAATAAATCGACTAATTAAACTCATGTTTCTATAATCAATTCGATCCCCCGATACAATTGGGGGCAAACGCCGACGAAAGGAGAGCTTGGATTTACGAAAAGGTTGCTTAGATTTATCCATGGTTTAGTCCTTATTTCAAAAATTTATTTCTTTATTAATTTAAGATCTGACCGAAATAGGGTTTTATTTGTATAATTTATAATTTTGATTTCTAATTTGTATTATTTTGTATTATTTTTGTATTATATTGATATATATATGTATATATGTTTTTCCTCTTTCTGCTCTTTGGGTTGGAAAAGATTGCACACATGTTCTGTTCGATCTATTTCTTTATTTCCCCATGAATCGTATGCCTCTGACAATAACGACAAAATTTTCTCAATTCTAATCGACTGGGTGTATTGTGTCGATTCTTTTGAGTAATATATCTAGAAATACCCGGCGATTCTTTATTGACACCATTTCGGGCACAACAACTAGTACATTCCAAAATAACTCTGACCCTTACATCTTTACTCTTGGCCATGAACCCCCTTTGGATCGACTTAACTTAACTTTTCTATTTTCGATCCGAAAAAGAACAAAAAAATTAATAGAAGTTACTAACTATAAATTCAATTTCTAAAGATTTGATTCTAATTAATTTCTAATTAATATTAATTAGAGTAATAATAAAAATGAAATAGATTTAAGATAAATAAATTTCTTTTTTTTTTTTTTTTTATTATTTTATTTAATTATATATTTTATCTATTCTAATTCTATTTATATATAATTATACTATATATTAAATATTAATTATTAAATATTAATTATAATATTTTATAATTAATATTTTTTATATATTAAGAGATTAATATTATTAAATAATGTAAGTAATACAATTTTTTATTTTATAACTATCAATTTTTTCTATCCTAATACCACTATGTTTATTTATGTATTTTCTTTAATTGTACTATGATTTCGTGGAGCCTCCCCTAGACTAGACCCGCATTTCTATTTCTAAATCTAATTTTATTAGATCGACTTTTTGCTTAGGTTTAATACAGTTTTTCTTTCTCTTTCCTTCCTATCCTAAAGAACTGAAAAAGAGGACAAAATGCATTTTTTTTTTTCACATATCCATAACTAGAATTAAAAAAAAGGAAATGACAAAGCGTCTGGGAATAAACGATTAATCTCTATCAATAGACCCGCTAAAGACCCAAACCATAGAGTAGTTAGCACAGGTGCCGTGGAGAGATATGTTTTTATATCTCGCATTGAAAATCCTCCTTTTTATTATTTAATGTAAAACATAGACATAGATTATATATATGGGCGTCGTAGTTCAAGATCATTTGTATTTATTTTTATGCAGAATTCGTAACTAAAATGCATATCCCTAAAAAAAAAAAAGCCCTTCTTTCTGAGTGTTATCAATAAATATATATATATATTTATTTTTTTTTTTTTTTTACGTTAGTTTAGTTAGGTTTCATTTCAAATGTATATATAAATAATAAATATAATTTTTAATATTATATATATAAATATAAAGTCTAAAAAATATATAAAGTAAAAAAAGAAGAAAAAATGGTAAGAAAATTGTATATGTATATAAATGGAGAAGAAAATAAAAATGTGGAAAACAAGACAAGGATTTTGTACAATGACATTGTAAAACCATTTTGAAAAGGGATGTAGCGCAGCTTGGTAGCGCGTTTGTTTTGGGTACAAAATGTCACGGGTTCAAATCCTGTCATCCCTACCTATTACTTCTCCTAATGGGCAGTAATGG